GTCAACAAACAATGAAATGAAAAATACCTTGACCTTTTTAGAACAGGTTTAAGTCAAATAGCAATGATTTTAAACAGTTTTTTTCTACACTCTAAACCTAAGGACTTGATCGTATAGATATGGAAAATACAAGATTTCCAGTCATAGCAAAAGAAAGAAAGGAAACGGATACTCAATGAAGAGTGAGTAAACATCATTAATATGCATAAATAATAGATTTCATCTATGCAGATAGAATCGTGTGGAAAGCCGTATTCGACGAAAGTTGTATGTACGGTTTGGAGGGAGATCTTTCGTACCAGGGATCCACCCTACAATATGGAGTCAAAAAGCCGAAAAAAAAGTGATTCATTTTTAGCCTTTATGAAAGAGATTTTAGAACCTTTTTTCAAACTCATGTCACGGCGAAATACTGCAAAAAAAACAAAAAGAACGGAAAAATCCGATCCGATTTATCAGAGTCGATTAGTTAACATGGTGCTTAACCGTATTATTAAACACGGAAAAAAATCATTGGCTTATCGAATTCTTTATCGAGCCATGAAACAGATTCAACAAAAGACAGAGAAAAATCCACTATTGGTTCTACGCCAAGCCATAAAGGAAGTAACTCCCCGTCTAATAGTAAAATCAAGACGTAAAAGCGGATCAACTTATCAAGTTCCCTTTGAAATAAAACCTAACCAAGGAAAAATACTAGCCATTCGTTGGTTATTAGAGGCGTCTCGAAAACGTCTGGGTCCAAATATGGAGTCCAAATTCAGTTCTGAATTGATAGATGCTACTAAAGGGAAAGGCAAAGCTATACGCAAAAAGGAAGAGACTCATAAAATGGCAGAGGCCAATAGAGCTTTTGCCGATTACCTTTAATCCATAATCCATAAAAAGGATCGAGATCGAACTAAGATCTAACTAAGACCTAGATCCTAAGATCTAACTAAGATCTTAGGATCTACCTATCCTGATTAGAAAAAAATTCTCGAATCAAGATTGATTATTCATCAAATCTTTTTGGAGATTGCAGGAAATTACTAATTCCTGATCTGACATGTACAAGCTGAAAACTTCATCTTCTTCTTCAATACTACCCTGAGATCATTTGGATGAAAGAGTTTCATTTGTTTCTCTTTTATGGGAGTTCTTCTGATGATCGATCGGATCTCTGATCAACAAAGGGGTCTGAAAAATACACAAAAGTAGAACTCTCCCAGAATTTGGATTCCGCTTATATCCCTTTATGTAGGATTTGGATGATTCAACCTAGACCTAGATGACCGATCGATATCAATACTCCAATACTCTATTTTTCTTTGTCATAGATTCTATATTCATTCCATATATCAAAATAAGTGCTCATAAGATAGATATCTACTTCATGGAATCCAATTCCCTTTCGGGATGCCTTGATGGTGAAATGGTAGACACGCGAGACTCAAAATCTCGTGCTAAAGAGCGTGGAGGTTCGAGTCCTCTTCAAGGCATACATAATATTTTCTATACATAATATTGATTCTTTTTGCTTATTATTATGGGATGGGCACAGATATGGATATTCTCTCAAGTAAAAGCAGAAAAATTCCTTTTTTTGTGGAAAAAAAGAAAGTATTCCGACGATTCTTTATATAATACGACCTGACTCCTTCCAAGGTCTACCGAATTGGAACAATGAATTCCAAAGCTCATTATGGTCAACATGGAAATATGTCCTATCTAGAATCGAATAGAGGACATATTTCCATGTTGAAAATCAAACTAAGACGTCTATCTATATCTATTCCGTTATTACAATAATTTCTTCTTGGAGTAGAAAACAACAACCTTTTCGGTTGTGTTTTTGTCTTCCATGATTGAGATCTCGGAATGAGGTATCTCTCTTCAAGTTCCGGATCTATCCAATCTTTCTAAAGAGGAGATGTGAAATCCTGTTGTCAAAATTAAGTGTTCAATTTCCTTTCCAAAAAGCCATTTAGTTTTCAACAATGTCTTTGTCATTTGATTCAATAACATTCTGTTAGAGAGGAACAGATTTAATAAATAATGATAACTCTCGGATAGAATATTAGAAAGAAAAAGTTCATTCGATACTGAACAAATAGTTTCAAGAGATCTTTGGCGAACAATTGCCAAGTCCCAGCGGTCACTCTGGCCTCGCGGATTTTCAATCAACCAGCGGTGATACAGAGTGAAAGGACTGTACATTTTTACAGGTAGAAATTGCGATTTCATACCCTTTCCTTGAATGCGTTGCAAAGCCTCGATATGGATTTCCCCCGGTTTAGAAGAAAAGGAAACCTTTTTTTTCTTCTTTTTGATAAAAACGTTTGATTTTTTTTTTTTTTTTAAATCTTTTAAATAATTAGCAACAAAAGCTTCTTGAATAGCAAGGTCCTTCGTCAAAAAACTAAATCTACGATACACATCTTTGAATAATACTGGTTTGAAAAGTGGTTCTTTTTTGGGTTCCATTTTTATTAAACGGGCATAGGCTCCACGATTATAAAGCCTTTCCACCATTTCTTCATTGGAAATGATTAAAGGGTCTAAAAACAAAAACAAAAAGTCCGGATCCTCCTCTTGGATTAGGAAGGAATCCAAAACAACCCGTTTTCTGCAAAATAGCACTGGTTTAATATAAGATTGATATTGCTTTGATTTATATTGCTTTGGATATTCCATTGGATATCCATAATAATTCCTGAACGGTTCCAAATACTCTTCCAATGATAGATTTTTCAAATCCAACCGTAGTTTTTTGATCTCCTCCTGGTACTTAATATACTTCGATGGACGATAAATTTTGAACTTCCTAGACTTCAACTGGAGCACACGAATACGATTTTCAATCTTTTCCGCTAAGGTCTCCCTTTCTTGAAACATTCTGATCTGCTCCGGCAATCCCAACTCATTGAGTGTTTTTAGTTTTAGACGATCAAATCGATTACTGCGAAGAAAACTAAGACGCCAGATCCTAGGATACAAAACCAACGATTTCTCGAATTCTTCTTCCTTTTGGAGTTTAGCTTCTAGACATATTTCATTAACTAGAGACGAAAACCCTGTTTGCATCGTATACTGATGATTTCTCGTTTTGCGCTGAGGAGCAAATGGTGGGATTTGATTCTTATCAGACTTACCTCGACATATTCCTAACCATGGAAACTCCACCAGAAGACTTTCTAAAAGACTAGAAGCTAGATGGAAATCATCTTCAACGATTCTATCGAGAGGAGTCCAATTCTCTTGATTTGGTCCCGATATCATAAACCAAGAATCCCGAGCTGCTGATCCAGCCAAACAACCCAAAATATGGGGGAGTATTGTGAATTCCTTTATAGTTGTTTCGGCAATCGAAGGTTCTAAATACCATTTAGACAAATAATAAAATTTTTTCTTCCATAAATCCCTTGCCAAAGGTACAGGAGAAGATTTCGTTCTAAGTGTAGTTTGTAGAATAGCCTTTCCTACCTTATAGGGAAGTCTTTCGTGATGTTTTAGAACGGATACAGAACCCTGATCTCTAGATTCCAAACTCCAAGTTTGTCTATAAAGAGACAATTGAAGTGTCTTAGTGTCTATAACGGATTTTGTTCGCAAACAACTAAACGCTACGGCTTCATTGACAAGTTCTACTAGGTCTCGTGCCATATAACCTATGGTTCTAGATCCAAAATCATCGAGATAGAACAACTCTTTTTTCAAGTCAAATCCTTTGCTACGTAAAAGAATAGGAAATTCTTTTTTTCGTTGGGGGGTAAGAAGCATTCGAATATTGATGAATTGACTAAATCGATTTAAAGTCAGTAGAATTGGATCCACTTTTCTAGGATCATGAGTCGAAGCAATCAAAACAATATTTCTTCTACTAAGAAAAAGATTCTCATCATAGTTCTTCTCCATAAACTCGATTAAGTTACAAAGCAACACACCCGTCTTGGAGAATTTATCCATTTTTAAGGCAGAAATGCGATCAATCTTTTGCTTTATATCTATGGGAGAAGTGCGATGTTTCTCTTTCTTTTCTAGTACGGTAGAAAAGCGATCAATCTCTTTCAATACGGTATAAATATCAGTCCGTGCCATTTGATCAATGCTTGGGATCCATAATATGCAAGGAGACATTACTTCTGCCATTTTCAAAATCTGTCGGAATTGGGGGCAAGTTTTATAACTAGAAAATAACCAATCCAGATTGACTTTTATTAAAGGAACATAAGAGTCTGCTGCTAGACTTTGGACCAAATAGGATCGACTGGTTTCCTCAGGACCTATCAGTAAAATCCCTTTGGAAAGGGATGGTCCTAAAAATAAAGGAGTTTTTCTAGCTTTAGAAAATATGTTTTGGTTAGATTTGGCAATCTTATGATAAAAAGCAAGGAAGACCCTTTTTTCTGCTAAACAAAATGAATTGAACCTGTAATTCATTAGATCTTTTTGAAAAATGTCAGCTAAATATCGTAAGTACATAAACCCCGGCTCTTCCGTGGTTTGATAACCTTCGTAGACAGGATGCCTGTAGGTCAAATTCGATTCAAATCGGGAGAGGTCTTTTTCTGTTCTTATAATCAGAAATACACTTAAGGTCTCTTTTTTCTTCTCTTCCTCTTTCTTATATTTAGATTCCACCTCTTCCTTTTTCTCAACATCAAAAGCTCGAATACCAAGACTTGTTAATCTACCTTTTACAGCCAATGCTTCTTTTCTGTTACGGGGGGGCCTTCTGACTACGAAGTTGGATTCTGTTATTAATCGATCGAATGCACGCGGATTCTTCTTTTGACTCATTAGTGGAAACAGATAAGTCTGTCTAAGCCTCAGCAACCAAAACCATTCCAAGGGGCTTGACAAAAAGCAAACAATTTTCTTCAAATATCTTAAGGTGAACCAAAAAGTCAACTTTTTTTTATATTGAAAAGTATCCAACTGCGTCCAAAAGGTTTCCTCCTTCTCAGCCGCTATAGTAACAGGAGAAGAATTATATATAAACGTTTTACCCTTTTTATTAGAAGTAGAAGAATCAGAATAAAAATTTCCCAACGAATAGAAATTAGCAATAGGAGAAGGGAAGAGTCGTTTTACCCAATCAGGTTTTTCCGAAAAATCCTCCGGGTAATCATATCTTTTAAAATCCTCCGGGTACTCATAGCTATCAAAATCCTCCGGGTACTCATAGCTATTAAAAGTATCAAAATCCTCCGGGTACTCACAGCTATTAGAAGTATCAATAGCAGCCAAACGAGGACCAGTACTAGTACTTCTTTCGAAGATTTGTTTGACCAACTCCAACAACTCCTGTTTTACCAAATCGGAACGTTCGAACCATTCCGGTCTAACAATTTTTTTTGAGAAATCCTTCGATAAATCCACCTTCTTCAAACCCCTCCACTTCCAACTTTTCGGTTCCTCTATGAATTTTTCTACTTTTTTCCTAAGCACCCACCATTGTATTACCGAACCTAAATCCAGATCGAATATGAACTCGAGAAAATTGAACTGTATCAGTAAAGAAATCCAGTTGAAGAAAACAACGAAAAAATATGGAAAAAGGAAAAACACAAGGACGAACCACGAAATAACGATCCAAGAATCCCCATCCTTGCTAGCTAATCGCAAAAGTTTCCATATCGACGACCTTTCTTTGAGGAATTTGTCGAACACAAGCTCCCCGGAAGACACCAACAAAGAGACAAACTCATTCAGAAACAAGATCCGAAACCGAAGTGAAAGTCGAATCCTTCGCCAAATCCATTGTAATTTGGATTGTAGAATGAACCATAATGCATGAGAAAGTACCCGCAAGATATTCAATTTATGCCTAATATCTTGCCAAATAGATACAACTTGGTCATAGCTATATAGCAATATATCCGGAAAAGTATCGAAAAGTGTATCCCCAAAGTCTTTCCACCATACAGAAGTAAAAAACCATGGCATATACGTTTGGAGCAAAATCCATTTGGAAAAATGAGTATCGATCCTATAGATCTCTTGTTTCTTAACAAGTTCATGGAAAAAATGCGGTGAATGTGAATGAAATGAGAAATTTTTTCGTTTCTCTTTCCATAAATTCCAAAGCTTATCTATGGCTTTGTTTTTTGTTATGTTTTGAAAACTCTCTGTTAAACTAGATTTGTCAAACACGTCTGGAATCTGATGAAGCATTTCCTGGTTCTTTTTCGGAAAGATTTCCGAAAGTAAATCATCTTGATAAGATTGAGTTTGAACCAAACTCATGTCTGAACTGACATTTTTCAGATACTGATCGAGGTTGTTTTCTTCAAAATAAGATCTATGGAAATTTTCCAAATTGACTATTTGGAATCTTGTTAAAGGCATTGTAGAAATCTCGTCGATCGAGGAAATATCTCTCTTGTCACGAACAAATGGATTCCATCGAGTTAATAACTTGTACAAGTCATATATAAATACATACGTTTTGTCACCACTTCGTTGTAAATACTTAGGTAAGAATATGTTGGATACTTGTGACTCTATGAGTGAAATAGCCTCTTTCTCCGAGTGAACAGATCTTATTTCACCGAGCGACAAAGAAAACAAATTGTTGTGGGGGGGCAGAAGATGGAATAATTGTGCATATGTAAGATTCTTGTTGCTATGAATCCTTTCCTCTATATAAGAAGGTAATCTTTTCTTATAATTGGACCGAGGACGATGTAAATAATCGAAAAATTGGAATGTATTTGCTTTGTCAAAAGCAACTCTCGATGAGCTTTGATTCGAGAGTTTTACGGGATTCAACCAACTGTCTCGTTCGTTATATATCGTCGAAAAATTCGTGTTATCCAACAATTCCATGCGATTATTTTCATTATCAAAAAAGTCCATAATCCATGTATGAATCGGTATCTCATTCCAAACAAATTGTGCTATTGTTCCTTCATCGATCTTCGAGACTTTTGTCTGGTTATCCAACCACTGTATTTTGGGTTTAACGATTTGAATAAGAAATTCTCTAAACCACCAATGATAGACTATTATGTCCTCAGGGTCGCACTGAGAAAGGAAAATATTCAAATCCGAAATGAGTTTATCAAAAAAAGGAGAAATGGCGCTGTAAATGTCGATGTTGTTCCAGAAGTTATTCAATTCCGTTTCTTCAGGAGCGGAAAACAGAATCGAAGCAATATTAATCAATATTTCTTTATTTTTCTTGCCTAATTCCTTTGGATCGAAGCAAACAAGACGATTCGAATAGTTTTGCAAGTATTCAAATTGATCGGACCTTTTATATACATGCAAATTCCAATTGATATATTTCGAGAATCTAATAATCAAACAATCCAACCATTCTTTCTGACCTTTTCTCCAATTTAATGAATGCTGGTTCATTGTATTTTTAGTTCCTTTATTCCAAATTGGAATAATGTCATCTATTGGAAATATCCAAACGTGATTGCGCGTGTTTCGGGATGTATTTTCCAAAAGCCCGTATGGGAGAATCGAGACGATTTGGTTTATTATCTTCCTTTTTCTTCTGTGGTGGAAGATCTGATTCCAGAATCTCTTATAAGGAATTTCATAAGAAAGATGCGGAGTTTCTATATCAAAGGCAAATGTCTTAGCAGAAACCCGGCTAGGATTAGTCAGTGATAGAGTGAATCGATCTGTTCTTTTTAGAACGATTGGTTTCAATCGACAAAAATGGAAAAGGAGCTCTTTGCAGAATGAAGAAAAAAATAGATTCAATCGACTACAAAGGAATTGGTTTATATCCCTCTGACTGTGTCTAATCATAGTACATCCGGGATCTGGTGAAATAGCCAATTTCGAGGAAGGATTTGGAAAATCCGTTTTGATCTTCCAGAAATCCACTCTCCTATTCCTTTCTAACCCCCTAAAATATTGAATAACATTTCGTTGTCTTTTCCAACGTTGGAAATTTTCCATGGGAGTGGTACGAGAAGCCATACATTCATCGATTGACAATATGTCAAAAACAGAATAACGAATTGATTTTGTCCAATTCTCAATGAATCTTTTCGTTTCTTTTGGAAACGAATTCTCTTTTATATACCTTTTGTCTTCTTTCAATACTTCTTTCGGCCAAGAGATTGGAGAATTCCCTGGACACGTGTCATATCCTGAATTTGCACTAATGGGATCGGAACGGTCTATGGATCGATTCGAAAATCTTTCCAATTGGCTAGATTTTTGAAACAAAAAAAGATGCGAAAAAATCCACAAATTTCTAGTGAAATTGGCTTCCGATGTTTCATTTCGAAAGTGCGTGGAGCCATGTATAATAGGAAATAGATTGATCGAATATAAATTGTTTCTTTCAACCAGACTTTTCTTTTTTAGGTTATAGATAAAGACTGGTAATGTAAGTAATACTAAAATTTGGGCTTTGCTTTTGGAACTACAAATACGTAGCTCCCGTAAAAGTAACGTACTGATAATTCGAAAGTCAAAGAGCTTAATAAGACGTTCTCGATGGGACAAAATTTGAGTGAAAAATCTCACCAAAATTGATTCGGTCCATGAATTAAAATTCAATAAAGAGCTTTGTACTCTTTTCAATTGTAGCCACCAGGTCAAGAGGCACCCGGGCTCTCTTGGACTTTTTTCTAAGTTTATCTCTTCTTCTAAGTTTATCTCTTCTTCTAAGTTTATCTCTTCTTCTGAAATAACCAATCTGCTTTTTTGTTCTTGTCTCATAGGTTTTTGCCCTCTTTTCTTTTCTAATTCTATATTTTCTTATGTGAAGGATAGATCCTTATCTATTTTATTTTATTAATATGGATAGATCCCTATCAATTCCATAGTTTCTTTTAAACTATTGTCTAAATTTTTAGAAAGGTTTTTTACTTTTACTTCTTTCCTCGCGCTTCATCAAACTCGCGTCAACCACGACCAATTTTGTTCTGTTCGTTTGAGAAAGTCAACCTTTTGTTCTGGCCCGGGCGAACGACGGGGATTGAACCCGCGCGTGGTGGATCCACAATCCACTGCCTTGAGCCACTTGGCTACGTCCGCCCCATAAAATCTATAGAATCGAGATTCTTTTCAAGAAAAGAGTTTCGTTGTCCGTCCCGTCAATCAACTACCATTGGAATGTGGATGGGTTGACAACCAGGAAATCCAAGTGTTGCAAGATCGGTAACCAACTCCCACTTTCAAACAAAACACGTTTTTCAGTTGCATACTTCTGAAAAATGTCTTTTGATTTTAGCATGATTGGAGGAATTTCTGAGAATTACTTGGCTATCCTTCAAATCTGAGTCGATAATATGAGTATTCTCGAAGTATTATCGAATGATTTGATTATTCCGGATGATCTTTCTCTAGCATCCATGGCTGAATGGTTAAAGCGCCCAACTCATAATTGGCGAACTCGCAGGTTCAATTCCTGCTGGATGCACAAGAAATGCAATATCTAATCTATCCAAATCCTTCTTGGATAGGTATATATCCCAATTAAAACAGTACACAATTCCATATAATGTGGATACAAACAAAGACAGACAAAGAAGGAACCAAACCTCTCTTCTTAGAGCTTGCTTAGAGAGGTTTGGTACTTTTAAACAAAAAAAACATCACAAATGTTAACCATCTATGGAATTCAATTCCACTGATGCTAAGTCAAGAGGGAAATTGTGAGCATTTCGCTCATGCATAACTTCCATACCAAGATTAGCACGATTGATTATATCAGCCCAAGTGTTAATTACACGACCTTGACTGTCAACTACAGATTGATTAAAGTTG